TATTCCGTGTTTCAGATACGAGAATGAGTATCCGACGAGATAGAATCATCTCTATCAAAATAAGATGACAGACCCATTCTCTGTCTTATCAACAGGATCCATTATAACAAGTCACACACTCATATTCCGGAAAAACAGAAAGAAATTCCGCGATCGAACTACCAAAAAAGGTCAAGGAACCCTAAAATTTCACTTTGGATTGAAAAACAAGAACTTCGGAGTTCTGGAAGAGCTAATTCATTGAAATTCCATCCAGTAAAACGGAAGAATTATAAATCTCCAAAATAATGGATAGAAATATTGCAAATAAACCCATTGCAACACCCATCAAAGGAGTAGTTCCCCATCCAGGAGCTACTTTACCATATTCGGAATTCAGTGGTTTCAATAAAGTCCCTACCGTAGTTTGTCTTGGACGAGATTTAGAACCACTCTCGACGGTTTGTGTAGCCATAAATCTGATTGTATTCATTGAGATCTGTTGACTTTGTATACCATTCCTTTGTAAATAAAGGATCTTATCAGAGATCCATTGCGGTCTTGAATTTCTATAATAATGGAAACAGCAACTCTAGTCGCCATCTTTATATCTGGTTTACTTGTAAGTTTTACTGGGTACGCCTTATATACCGCTTTTGGGCAACCCTCTCAACAACTAAGAGATCCTTTCGAGGAACACGGAGACTAGTTGAAGTAATGAGCCTCCCAATATTCATTCAATATTGGGAGGCTCATTAGATTAGACATAATGAAAAAAATTTTCACCCCTTTTTAGTTGGAACTTTAGGTGGTTCTCGAAAAAAGATAGCGAAAAAAATTATCCCTAGAGTCGAGACTAATAAAAATGTATAAACTAATGCTTCCATAGATTCAATTGTGGTTTCAAATTATAGCTTCCATACCTGTTTATTTAGGATTATACCCCCTGTAAAGATAAAGAAAAGGGGGTAATGATTCAACCTTAAATCAAGATTTCACAGATCTGATCCCCGATGTCAAATGACAAAAACAGGGGTAAAAATAGGAAAGCCCTTTTTTTGTATTAGACTGCCTGTCTTTTTGTAGTTGGATCTCCAAGTTTTTGGAATGCTCCAAACTCTACTTGAGCATCTAAATCTGGGTCAATACCAGCAAAAACATCTCTGAACAAGGTTCTAGCCCCATGCCAAATGTGTCCGAAGAAGAAAAGTAGAGCAAAAGAAGCATGTCCAAAAGTAAACCAACCCCTTGGACTACTACGAAAAACACCATCTGATTTCAAAGTAGCACGATCTAATTCAAAAATTTCACCCAATTGAGCACGTCTAGCATATTTTTTCACAGTGGCAGGATCACTATAACTGACTCCATTTAGTTCGCCACCATAGAACTCAACAGTTACACCTACCTGTTCGACGCTATACTTCGATTCTGCTCTTCTAAACGGAACATCGGCTCTAACAATTCCGTCTCCGTCTATCAAAACAACTGGAAATGTTTCAAAAAAAGTAGGCATACGACGTACAAAGAGCTCACGCCCTTCTTTATCTCGAAATAGTGGGTGTCCTAACCATCCAACAGCTATTCCATCCCCATTGTCCATTGAACCGGCCCTGAATAATCCTCCCTTTGCCGGATTATTGCCGATGTAATCGTAAAAGGCTAATTTCTCAGGAATTTTCGACCAAGCTTCTGATAAACTTTGATTTTCGGCCAGCCCAGCACTAACTCTTCGATATATTTCTTGCTGAAAGTAGCCCTGATCCCATTGATAACGAGTAGGACCAAATAATTCGATCGGAGTAGTCGCTGAACCATACCACATTGTTCCGGCAACAACAAAAGCTGCAAAAAAGACAGCAGCGATACTGCTGGAAAGGACAGTTTCAATATTACCCATACGTAATCCTTTATATAGACGTTGGGGCGGACGGACACTAAGATGGAATAAGCCCGCTAATATACCCAAAGTACCTGCTGCAATATGATGAGAGGCTATTCCTCCTGGAACAAAAGGATCAAAACCTTCCACGCCCCATGCTGGATTCACTGCCTGGACTTTTCCAGTTAGTCCATAAGGGTCGGACACCCATATTCCAGGACCATACAAACCTGTTACATGAAATGCGCCAAAACCAAAACAAGCCAACCCGGAAAGAAATAAATGAATTCCAAAAATCTTAGGCAAATCTAAAGAAGGTTTTCCTGTACGTTCATCAGAAAAAATTTCTAGATCCCAATATACCCAATGCCAAATAGCTGCCAAAAAGCACAAACCAGAAAACACAATATGTGCTCCGGCCACACCTTCATAACTCCAAATACCGGGATCCGTTACAATTCCCCCTGTAATACTCCAACCGCCCCAAGAATTGGTTATTCCTAAACGAGTCATGAAAGGGATAACGAACATCCCCTGTCTCCACATTGGATCAAGAACAGGATCAGAAGGGTCAAAAACTGCTAATTCATATAGAGCCATCGAACCGGCCCAACCTGCAACCAGAGCTGTATGCATTATATGGACAGAAATCAACCGACCGGGATCATTCAATACGACAGTATGAACACGATACCAAGGCAAACCCATGGAAATACCCCTTTTAAAATAGACATTATGTAACTTTATTGCATTCGAAAAGACTATGACTATGCAATGGACCCCTACTCAGTAGATTATCTCGGAATAGGGATTCATATTTGTTCTATTCTGTTAGTAATAAAGAAAGAATTTTGTTTGTACGAACAAAGAGAAGCAGATCTATTCTATACCCGATAAGTACCAATATGCAATGGGGCTTGAGACCACTTTCTAGGAGCGAATAACACCATACTTGACAATTACAGAAAAAAAAGGTATATTATCAAGAGAATAGCCCTATTTTTGCGGGCTATTCTCTTTTTACAGTTCCGCATCAAAGTGAAATATAGTACTTAATTATTTTTTCTTTCTGTTTATGCCTCTTGGTGTTCCAAAAGTACCCTTTCTACTTCCGGAGTCGGAAGACTCGGAAGACAAAGATTCAAATTGGGTTGACTTATAGTGCGACTTGTCAGATATATTGGGTCATATGGGATTTTCCCGTTCTCTTACCGATCGAGATATCCTTCCCTTCGCCCAATTGAATCATACAAAATTTGGAGCGCGAAGTCCAACTATATTTTTTTAGGGGGATTAAGACGAATATGATCAATTAGAAAAATTTATGGTTGGCTTGGTTGAAACAAGAAAATGAAATGAAGTATCCAGGCTCCGTTTAACCAAATTTCATCTCAATTGCTAATATATCAAAAAAATTTCCTAAAAAGAAACGGTATTGGATGCATTTTGCCTATATGTGCAAATCAAAATTGAGCAGATCTTTACCCGGAGCAGAGCATAAACCTAAAAAGGAATAAAGAGGACCCCTCAAGAACAAGAAAATGACATCGTGATTTTGATTTGATCTCGATGAAACAATACATCAATGAGAAGTTAGTTAGAAGTGAAAAAAAAGCTATCCAAAGGCTGTAATCTACACATTGATTTTTTTCACTTTGAACCGTATGCACCAAAAGATGCATGTACGGTTCCTAAAGGATATGATTTTACCCTAATCAACCGACTTTATCGAGCAGGATTCCTTTTTTTATGCAACAAAATTGAGCCCGAGGTCACGAATAACCTTACTAATCTTCTGGTATATCTCGGTATAGAGGATCCAACCAGGGATTTATATTTGTTTATAAATTCGACTGGCGGAGGGATAGTCCCGGGCATGTCTATTTTTGACACGATGCAAGAGGTGCGCCCAGATGTATATACAGTATGCATCGGAAAGGCCTATTCAATGGCATCTTTTATCCTAGCCGGAGGAAAGCTTACCAAACGTCTCGCATTCCCTCACGCTTGGCTTTGGCGCCAATGAGTTTTTGATTTGAGAAAAAAAAAGACTATGCCTTCACTATCAATATTATGTAAAAATAGCATGGCACTTTGAATTCGATATGTGAAAAATTTTTTTTCGTTTTTTCGAAATATTCGATTATGTATCGAGAGAGTAGGATGAGATAAGGGATATTCTGATTTGATTTATTTCTCAGGATCCATTGCAGCGTCACAACCTTTTTTGTTTTCATACAAGTATCTTTCGGATCAAAAAGAAACTTTGGGATTGCTGAATTAAAGACGAAACCAATATATAAAGCAACGGAGCCATCATAGTATTTTTGAACTCCTAAAAAGGGTGGTAATTGAATAATTTACTGATCTGAATCTGATCAATTCGATTTTTAAGAGAAAAGTAAATTTCATTGTTGAGCCGTATGCAATGAGCAAAAGATGCATGTACGGTTGTTCAAGTCTATCCTTTTTCATTGTTGGTTTGTAGTGTAAATTTAATCTTTGCCTCATCATGTGAGATAGAGGAACTTTCTTTTTTTGTTCTACCATCAGGGTAATGATGCATCAACCTATTTGTTCTTTTAAGGACGTAACAAATCTAGCTGGCGAGGCGCTGGATCTGCAAGAAGCACTAAATTTGCGCGCCAAGATGACACGTACTTATGGAGCAAGAACGGGCCAACCTCTTTTCGTTGTTTCTCAAGACCTAGAAAGGGATTTTTATATGTCAGCAGCAGAAGCCCAAGACTACGGAATTATTGATTCTATAGTGAGACAAGAAGTGACTAAAGAGGAAAAAGAAGATGGAAGAAGACGAGAAGAGGAAGTTGAAATTGAAATAAGACCAGAAGATGTACAAGAATCTCCAGATGAACTAGAATAGGAAAAAGAACAGTTGGATATGGAAAATGGAGAAGTCTATGGCGAAGACGAGTAAGTAAGTATAAAAAATTAAGAATAATCGGGTTAGGATTGATCTAAACCAGTACCTTATGGAAACGATTCAGCATGCCAACTATTAAACAACTTATTAGAAACACAAGACAGCCAATTAGAAACGTTACGAAATCCCCCGCTCTGCGGGGATGTCCTCAGCGCCGAGGAACATGTACTAGGGTGTATGTGCGACTCGTTAAGATTATTATAAATTATCATTACCGGTGACGAAAAGAAACTGAAAGAACTCCGGTCACTATCGAAAAATAGATCTATCATATCGATCTATTGTGTATGAAATTTATGGTTTCATTTGGTGTAAATCCAATCAGCTTGATTGAAGATGAGAAGTAATTTCCCATTGGTATAAAATGCTATCCATTAAGCGGGAGAACCTATTTTTAAAATAAAAATATTATGCTTACATTTTTACAAAACGGACTAACAAGGTCAGCTATCCAGCTAACTTTCAAAACAAAATAAAATACCGTTACTGTATAGGTAGATCTGATTGTGAAAGACCTATTACTGGATAATTCATGGGTAGAGCCAAAGAGTTTGAACTGTACAAGTTGCTAATAACATTGACTAAATGAAGTAAGGGGCTCCGGTGTATAGAGAGGACCTCACCGTTTAAGAAGAAACCATAGAAACGAAGAAACCCACTATTTGTTTCTTGATCTCTATTTACTACATCTTTTTAAAAAATTTAGCTTTGCACCGAAATGCAAAGAAAAAAATCGTGGTTGGGAAGGTTAGAGTAGCAAAAGCCATTGGAATTTCTTTTTATACATTGGAAAAATACGTTTTGGTATTCGGTAGGGAGAAAAGAATAACTCAAAGAAAGAAAATCAATTAGTTATTTATCAAAGTTTGATTTATTTAATGACCAGAGTTATACGAGGATATATAGCCCGGAGACGTCGAACAAAAATGCGTTCGTTTGTATCAAGCTTTCGAGGGGCTCATTCAAAATGTATTCGCATTATTGCTCAACAGCAAATAAGAGCTTTGTTTTCGTCTCATCGAGATAGAGATAAGAAAAAGATTAATTTTCGTCGTTTGTGGATTACTCGTATAAACGCAGCAATTCGTGAAACAAAACTATACTATAGTTATAGTAAATTTATACACGATCTGTACAAGAGGCAGTTGATTTTTAATCGTAAAATACTTGCACAAATAGCTATATTAAATAGGAATTGTCTTTATCGTATTTCTGATGAGATCATAAAAAAAGACGATTGGAAAGAATCGCCCGAACTGATTTAAACAAAGTTCCCCGGAGAAGGAACTCCGGGAAGATAGAATACAAACTAGTCCGATACAATACAATAGAAAGCACAATTACAAGAATTACAATAAAATTGTCAAAATTAATGAACCCATTAAATAAAAATTTTTGATTCTTCGATTTTTTCTTCCGAGACAACAACCAAATCCGGATTTTCAGATTTTTCGAACAAAACATCAATAGGTGTTTCAGCTCGGATTGGAATTTTGATTCAATTCAATCAAGAATAAGTCTATTTTTTTTTTGTTCGAAAACCTCGAAAACCCGTAGTTTTAGTGTTCGACTTGGCTCTTTCAAATTGTTTTTCTTTATTAAGAAAGGGTAACAAAGATAAAATACGAGCTTGTTTTATAGCAATAGTAATTAATCGTTGTTGTTTCAGGGTCAATCTATTCACGCGCCTAGATAATATTTTTCCTTGTTCACTAATAAATCGACTAATTAAACTCATATTTCTATAATCAATTTGGTCCCCCGATCCAATCGAGGGCAAGCGTCTACGAAAGGAGCGCTTAGATTTAAGGAAGGATCGCTTGGATTTATCCATGGTTTGTTTAGTTTATTCCTTATATTATAATATGCTAATTATACCGAAAATCCTATTTCCATCGGATCGAAAATTTGAAATATGAATAGGATTGGGTTTTTATTTTCTTTAATATGAATTTGTTTCTTTGTTTTTATATATTTACTTACTACGCTTATTATATATGTTATATATATATATAGTTCTAAGTATATTTATATATAATAAAAATGAAATTCGATATTATCTATATTAATACTCTAATTATAACCTACTCACCATATTATATATATGTATGTTTATTCCATTTTATTACATACATTTTTTGATTCTAATTCGAAATGTAATGTAAATATGTGTTTAATGGATGCCTTTTTGTACTGTTCCTTCGAAAGGTGATACACAGACGTTCGATCTATGTTGTTATCTCTCCATGAATTGTATGTTTGTAACAATAGGGACAGAATTTTTTTAATTGCAACCGACTGGGAGTGTTGTTTCGATTCTTTTGAGTAATATAGCGAGAAATGCCCCTTGATTTTTTATTAACACTCTTTCGTACACAACTAGTACATTCTAAAAAAATTCTTGCTCGGACTTTTTGATTTTTACCCTTGGCCATGAACCCCCTTTGTTTGTGTTTGAATTTTTTATTCAAGCAACTTTTAAAATTTTCGACCCAAATGGAGAGAAAGAAAAAACAGAAAATCGAAATTTATAACTCGAAATACGCGTAAAAGGATTTTGTTGCAAGAAATCGAGGATAACTATAGTAATCGAATAATATAGAATAATATTCTCTAATTGTATAGTAAATATACGAAAGAATCCAACGATTTTTAACTCGATTTCTAATCACAGTCCACTATCTCATTTATCTCATTTAAATCTCTTGTATGAAACTTTTTGTCCTAGATCCATTCTGCCTTCCTTCTTAATTCTGAGTTATTAATCTTAGTTATTAATTGCATTTAAGATTCGAGCCTGAATTGAAATTTTGTTGAGGTTGAATCCTTTTTATCTTTCTCCCTTTTATATTAGAAATTCGATTCTAAAAGGGAGAAAGGGCGATTATTAGTCACAGATAGTGGATTCTATCCCGAATCTTTGTTACCCCTTACCATATTATGTCAATAACTAGAATGAAAAAAAGGGGAATGTTAATGCATCCGGGAAAAAACGGTTAATTTCGATCAATAGACCTGCTAAAGCGCCGAACCATAGAGTACTTAGTACTGGTGCCACGGAAAAATATGTTTTTAGATCTCGCATTGAAAATCCTCCTTCTTTTTTAATTATATGTATTGTAACATATAAGGATAATACATATCTGATATCTAATCAGATGTTTATGTAAATGGATTGAAAAACCACTTGTATTTGTACATGAAATTCCTAAGTCAAATTAAAATGTACAACAATCCGATCCGGTAAATAAAAAATTCCCTTTTCTTTTCAGTTAAGAAAAGAAAAACGATGCTGCATCTTTCCTACCGAACATTCCTGACAATCTTTTTTACTTTATTGAATATGAAATTCATATGAATTTCATATTCAATTTCATTTCCATTTACGACACATATGTATCCAAAGACTTTATCTCATATCATATATGATATGAGATAAAAAATAACAAGTATACAAATATGGGAAATAATGATGTGGAAAACAAGCAAAAGATTCTTTACAATCACACTGTAAGCCAATTGCAAGGGATGTAGCGCAGCTTGGTAGCGCGTTTGTTTTGGGTACAAAATGTCACAGGTTCAAATCCTGTCATCCCTACCTATTACTTTTCCTCTGAGAAGTAAGGAGGAATTAATTGCGATCAATTCAAATTGTGCATCCCTAATATGAGATGTAATTTTTCTAAATAGAATCCTATCGACATATAGGATGAAGTATTGGGTTAAAAAAAAAGTGCATTAAGAAAGCGCTCTTAGTTCAGCTCGGTAGAACGTGGGTCTCCAAAACCCGATGTCGTAGGTTCAAATCCTACAGAGCGTGATTCCATTCTTGGTAATTCAAATTAGACTCAAAAAACTTCGCTACCTTAAACAATAATTGAAATTTGACCTCCAAAAAAAGGAGGAGGTCAATCAAAAAAGGATTTGTTAATTAATCAAAGATCCAACTGATCACCACGTCTGTATTGTAAATATGCAGTTACGAATAATCCAGCCAAAGTAATAGGAATCAAACCTAAGATGATTCCAAATAGAAGTACTTCAATCATTTCAATTTGTTTGAAAAGAAAAAAAAGAGAGGTAATATCTATCCCTAAATATTAATCAAAATTGTCCATGAATCTCAATAACTTAAAAATTTTTCAATTGTCACGATAAAGAACTATAAAGAACTTAAAAAGAAAATAAATGAAATCCCACAAAAAGATTGCTTTTGATGAATTGTTGATTCAATTCATTTCAAATAAGTCTTATCTTGCTCAACCCAATAAAAAGAGCTGAGGTTATAGTTAAAGCTGCTAGTAGAAAACCGAAATAACTAGTTAGAGTAGGCATGAAGGAGCTAAATGAAATATGGAAAATTTTTTATACATATATTTAGAAAACACTTACCTAATTTCCATCTCTTTTTCAAATATAGAATGAAATTAAGAAAAAAACCAATTGAAAGTTTTTACTTCATCAATTATTACATTTAGTACATTATATATATATAACGAAGAAAATTACATATTACATAAAGAATAGAAAAGTAAGAGAGGGAGAAAAAGAAATCAACTCATTATCTGTAACATCTACAGATTCTTTTATTTCTAATCAACAAAGTCTCTTGGAGTTAAACTAATAAGAAAAACTAAGACCTATCTTATGTCATCTAACTTCGTTCAAAAATGCATCGTTCTTTGAATCACTAGAGAATCTGAAAAAAAAGATACCTTTTCGTTCTAAAAACAAAATAGGTTGTATCCAATTCAATTAAAACGAAAAGAGAAAAAATCTTCGATAAGTACAAAAAAAGAGCGATAGATTTCGTGTCTAATTGTGGGAATATGATATTATTCTTGATTAATTATTTGTTTTTAGATTTACCCCTACCCCGAAACCAGATTTCCATTTCTAGTCCGAAGCCAATAATGGAGGAACCTTTCTATTTATATATAGAATTTGCATTGACGGGTTTTGATGGATAATTGTATATCGACAAGTAATAAAAAATAGGAAAGACATTGTTTAGTACTTAGTTTCCATATTCATTTCCTTGCTGTGTCAGAAGAAGGAGGGCTATACTGATTCGGTATACTCTAAAGACACCCTTGGTACAATATTGATGATCCTACAAGGAATTTCTATTTAAGGAAATTTACTGATCTCATCTTTTACGGAATTGATTTCCATTTGACTGTACAAGAATATGT